TTCTTGTACTAATTTCTCCTGACACATTACCAATTCCCCTGGCGTAGATCTACTTGTTGTTAATAGATCGGTAAGAGTATTGTTCCGATAGATAACTCTTCGATAGAGTTCATTAATATCCGAACTCATTAGTTTACCCCCATCTATCTGAATGATCGGTCTCAATTCGGGAGGAAGAACCGGCAATAGGCACAAAACCATCCGTTCTGGTTCTACGTTTGTTCGAATAAAATGCTTAGCTAATTCCATACGTCTAACCAAAAAATCCTTTCTTCTTCCAATTTTTCTATCTTCCCATTCATTACCGGTGGGCCCTTCTTCACCTAATTCTTTCCATTCTAACAACGAAGAATCTGTAATAAGTCGCAAATCCGGATCGGCTAATTGTTCTCTGATAGCACTTGCTCCAGTAGATATTTCTCGATTTCGAAATGTATCGAAGCCTTGGGTAGTAAAAAAAAGTGGAATACTGTATTTCCATGATTGGATTTCATATTCGAATGAACCTCGTAATCGTAAGAAAGTAGGTTTTTTAACTACGGGCCTAGCAAAAGAAAAATTGGGATAGGTTCCTATACTATAGGATTTCCCCCCTTCAAAACCGGACGTGAAGGTTTCCTCTCATCCGGCTCAAGTAGTTACACCAAAAAAGATAAAGAGGGGGTTCTCACTTTCAAAAATTTTTTTTCTATAAAAGCCCCCAAAGATCTACTCCTTACTCAAGTTCCCAGTGAGGACCAACCAACATTTAATTCATTCTTCCTTTTAGTTATATCTTTGATTTCGATTTTCTGAATTCCTTATTCATCAATTACGACATAAATTAAACGAAATGTGAAATTCACAATTCTTGAGTAGTCTACTTCCCTTCGAATGAGGAATTCCCTTCTTAAAAGAATACCTTGGAACCCATAAGGGATTTACTTGTCTATATATCGTTCCATCCGATCTTTTAGGTCCCTACTTCACCTCGACGGTTATGCCATGTTAAATAAAAAGCCTATGTGCGATGAATAGACTCTCATAACCATGCCATATTTGTTTACTTGAACATAATTTCTTTCTAAAAGAAATGGAATGGTTAATTCCACGAAAGAAGTCTTTTTAACGAGGTACAACTAGCAATTCCTATTTATCTGTTACGGAATCGACCATAGATCAATTCCCCTTCTATATTGGAGCATAATATTGAATACACTCATAATTCTGAGCTTCATGTTACTCCTACCAAGAGACATGTCAGAGCCGGGGCATCCCAATCGGATTGAACAGGATGACAGTTTCTCATTCCGAATCTGTAAAATCAGAATTTCGATCAAATCACACATCGCAATATACAAGGCCTTCTAATTCTTTAAGAGGTTTATCTAAAAGATTCGCGATATAACTAGGAAGGCGCTTCAAATACCACACATGAGTTACTGGACACGCAAGTTTGATGTATCCCATTTGATATCTTCGTACCCGAGAATCAACAAATTCGACTCCGCATTGTTCACAAAATTTCGGGTCTTCTTTTTCATCTCCGATTACTCGATAATTTCCACAAGCACAAATTCCACTTTTTATGGGTCCAAAAATTCTTTCACAAAACAACCCATCTTTTTCCGGTTTATTGGTTTTGTAATGAAAAGTATAGGGTTTTGTCACCTCTCCAACCATCTCTCCATTAGGTAAAGTTTTCTTGGCCCAAGCAATTATTTGTTGAGGAGAAACTAATCCAATTCGAAGTTGTTGATGTTTATATCGGTCAATCATAGAAGAAAAATTCTGATTCATTCCGATCAAGCTTCCTTCCTATTAATCTGGAAGTTCTTCTCAGATACAAGGAAATGGTTCAGTTCCAGAGCCAAAGATCGTAGTTCTCGAACGAGCAATCGAAAAGATTCGGGAGCATCCTCGGGGTTAGATATTGTTCCTCCAATGATCGTAGTACCAAGTACTTCCTGACGAGCTCTAATATGATCAGATTTATAAGTAAGCATCTCTTGTAAAATATGAGCAACACCAAATCCCTCTAGAGCCCAAACTTCCATTTCTCCTACCCGTTGTCCCCCTTGCTTGGCCCTTCCTCTAAGGGGTTGTTGTGTAACGAGTGCGTAATGCCCACTGGAACGTCCATGGATTTTATCATCAACTTGATGAATTAATTTCAGGATATAGGACTTTCCTATTATAACAGGTTGTTCGAAAGGATCTCCCGTTCTTCCATCAAAGATTCTGCTTTTTCCCGGATACTCGGGTTCAAATACCCATGGATTCGCTGTTTGCTTACTGGCTTCATATAATTCAGAAAACACTAGTTTTCTCGAAGCCTCTTGCTCATATCTCTCATCAAAGGGTGATATTCGATAATGTCTGTCTAGCAGATCCCCCGCTAACCCGAGCGAGCATTCAAATATCTGTCCTACATTCATTCGTGAAGGGACTCCTAGTGGGTTGAAGACCATATCAACAGGTGTTCCATCTTGTAAATAAGGCATATCTTGTCTAGGCAAAA